CTGTCTTGTTTTCCATATCGTTATCTCCTCCATTGATATCCAATATATCTTGCCATTTCTTCTTTTTGGTCCCATATCATATAATAAAAGAATTATCTGCATATGAAACCCAACGTATAATAAAAATAAATATTTATTGGCAATGCTCAGGAAGACGGGGACGTCTTTTTCTGTTTTAAGAAAAGGAACAATATAATTTACCGGATTTTTGGACATATCCATTTTTATTAGGAATTCCGCGTACAAATCCAATCATATATGTATTACAATAAAGAAGGAGGATTTTCCATGCGAGATATAAAAACATATCTATCTGTGGCACCTGTGCTAAGTACTCTATGGTTCGGGTCTTTAGCGGGTCTATTGATCGAGATCAATCGTTTATTCCCTGATGCGTTGGCATTCCCTTTTTTTTCATTCTAGTTATTGACATGGGAAGGGTAAAGAAGATTAGAGATACAATAATTTATCTATGACTAATCCCTCTCCTCCTCTTTTTATCTTTTCGGATAAGGAAAGAAAGAGAAAGAATAAAAGTGGATTCAACCTCACCAAAACTCGGGTTCAGGCTTGAATTAATAGAGGGAGAACAGAAATGGAAATGTGGGTCTAAGGAACTCAAATTATACAAGATACTTAAAAAAAATAATGTACTGGGATTAGAACTAATTGATAGTTAGAAATCATTGTATTACTTATTATTATTCTATTGATTGCAACGAAATCTTTCATAATGGGATTTCGAGTTAGCGTTAGCAACTTCCATTTTTTTTGTTCCTTTCTTCTTCTTCGCTTCGGCTCGAAAATGTAAGAGTTGAGTGAATCCAAAACCCAAAGGGGGTTCATGGCCAAGGGTAAAGATGTCAGAGTAAGAGTTAGTTTGGAATGTACCAGTTGTGTCCGAAACGGTGTTAATAAAGAATCACGGGGCATTTCCAGATATATTACTCAAAAGAATCGACACAATACGCCTAGTCGATTGGAATTGAGAAAATTTTGTCCCTATTGTTACAAGCATACGATTCATGGGGAGATAAAGAAATAGATCGAACGGAACGCGCGTGCGCTATCCTTTAAAGGAACAGGATAAAATTACATGTATCATATATAAAATCAATTATATTATATATAAATATAAACAAATCCAATCCTATTTCGGTCGGACCCAAAATGAATTAGAATTAATAAATAGTATTTTAGAGATAAGGAATAAACCATGGATAAATTCAAGCGACCCTTTCTTAAATCCAAGCGATCTTTTCGTAGGCGTTTGCCCCCAATTGGATCGGGGGATCGAATTGATTATAGAAACATGAGTTTAATTAGTCGATTTATAAGTGAACAAGGAAAAATATTATCTAGACGAGTGAATAGATTGACCTTGAAACAACAACGATTAATTACTATTGCTATAAAACAAGCTCGTATTTTATCTTTGTTACCTTTTCTTAATAATGAGAAACAATTTGAGAGAATCGAGTCGACCCCTAGAGCTGCGGGTCCCAGAACCAGAAATAAATAGGCCTACTCCTCAATTGAATCAAAATTCCAATCCGAACTCAACCCCGGATTGATGTTTTGTTCGAAAAAAAAAAATGAGAATCCATATTTTATTGTCGATTTTATTGTCGCGTCATAAGAAAAAAAAAAAGAATCGGGGAAGAAGAAGAAGAAATCCATTTTTATTATTGAAACGTGTTCGTTCATTTTGATTACTTTCTCATATTCATTTCTACTCTACCTTCCCGGAGTTCATTCTCCGGGGAACTCTGTTGAAATCATTCCGGTGCTTCCAATCTCCTTATTTGATGATCTCATTGGAAATCGTGTAAAAACAATTCCTATTTGATATAGCTATTTGTGCAAGTATTTTACGATTAAGAAACAACTGCCCCTTGTACAGATTGTTTATTAATCTACTATAACTATTCGATACCCTATTTTCACGAATTACTGCATTTATCCGAGTGATCCACAAACGACGAAAATCTCTCCTTTGCCTGCCCCTATCCCGATGAGCCGAAACCAAAGCTCTCATTTTCTGTTGAGTAATAGTTCGAGTAAGCCTTGAATGAGCCCCTCTAAAAGTTGATGCAAATAAACGCATTTTTGTTCTACGTCTCCGAGCTATATATCCTCGTCTAATTCTGGTCATTGAATCAAATTAAACTTTGATGAATAACTAATTGATTTTTTTCTTTCAGTCATTCTTTTGCCCTCTCCTGGTCTATTAATAACAAAACCTATTCTTCCAATGTATAAAAAAAAAATTCCAATGGCTTTGGCTACTATAACCTCCCTAACCACGATTTTTTTTTTGATTTTGTACGGGCATTTATCCTAAAAATAAGAAATTGTATCGATACTAGGTATCAAAAAAATAGTAAAGTAAATTGTAAATGGATAAAAAAAAAGAGTGGGTTCCATCGTTTCTATGGTTACTTCTTAAACGGTGAGGTCCTCTCTATACACCGGAGCTCCTTCCCTCATTTAATCAATGTTATTGGTAACGTGTACAGTTCACACTCTTTGGCTCTACCCATGAATTATCCAGTAGTAGGTCTTTTCACAATGAGATCTACCCATACAGTAACGGCATTCAATTTGGAGGGTTGGCTAGGTAGCTGACCCTGTTAGTCCGTTCCTGTAAGAGTGAGAGCATAATATTTTTGCTTCTTAAATAAAATTTCCCCCGCTTAATGGATAAGCATTTGCTACCAATGGGGAATTGCTTCTCATCTCAAATTGAGTTGATTGGATTTGCACCAATGGAAACCATAAATTTCATACACAATAGGGATATATGATAGATCTTTTTCTTTTTACTTTTTAGATATCTTTTTCTTTTTAGATAGTGAATGGAGTTCTTCTATTCTATCCTATTCATTGGTACTGGTCATTGATACTGAAAAAGGGTCTTTTGTTCCAGCTCATGATCTGAACGAGTCGCACATACACCCTAGTACATGTTCCTCGGCGCTGAGGACATCCCCGAAGAGCGGGGGATTTCGTGACATTTCTGATTGGCTGTCTTGTGTTTCTAATAAGTTGTTTAATAGTTGGCATGCTGAATCGTATACAGAATGAATGAGCTGGTTTAGATCGATCCTAACCGGATGATTAAGAATTACTTCCATTTAATAAAAATATAATATTTTATCCCGGTAAGAAGATCAAATATCAAATCAAGGTTCATTCGAATTTTTTTATGGTTCGAAATGGAATCACGGATTTACGTGAAATTCCCGCTATTTTCGATCGCTACAAGATCAACAATTCCATGAGCTTGGGCTTCTGTTGCTGACATAAAAACATCTCTTTCCATGTCTTCGGATACAACCCATAAGGGGTTGCCCGTTCTTTGTACATAAACCTTTGTGAGGGTTTCGCGAAGTTTCAGTAGTTCTTCCGCTTCTAGGAGAAATTCTCCCGCTTGTGCCTCATAAAAAGAACTAGCGGGTTGGTGGATCATTACCCTGATGATATAACATAATGAATGGTTCCTCTATCTCGCACGATGGGGGGAAGAGATAAAGAATAACAAGACAAAAAGAAGAGAGAATTGAACAACCGTACAGGCATCTTTTGCGCATTGCATACGGCTCTACAATGGAATTGACTTTTCCCTTCTGTCGAAGAAAAAGAGAAATAGGATCTATCAGACCCAGATCATTGAATGATCCATGTACCATCCTTCCTTTCGTTTCGGAGGAGCTCAAAAATACTATGATGGTTCCGTTGCTTTATATATTTATCTCGTCTGTGATTCAGCAATCCCAAAGTTTCTTTCTGATCCGATCAAATAAGGAAAAACAATCTTGCTTTTTTTTTTTTTTATTTTCGTACTCTTTCATAACATAAATATTGTAAAGAGACTTCTGGTGTGAAAACAAAAAAGTTTGTGACGCTGAAATGGCCCCGATAGAGAAAATCAAATCGGAAATACCCTTTGTCTCATACTACTCTCTCGATACATAATCTCATGTTAGGAAAAAACAATAAAGGTTTGCTCATATCGAACTCGAAGTGCCATGCTATTATTACTTATTATTCTCCATATGGCGAAGGCATAGTCTTCTCTTTTCTTTCAAATAAAAAACTCATTGGCGCCAAGCGTGAGGGAATGCTAGACGTTTGGTAATTTCTCCTCCGACGAGGATAAAAGATCCCATTGAAGCGGCTAATCCCATGCAGATTGTATGTACATCTGGTGGCACAAACTGCATAGTATCATAAATAGCTATTCCGGGTATTACCCATCCGCCAGGAGAGTTTATAAACAAATACAGATCCCTGGTATCATCCTCTATACTGAGATATACCATGAGACCAATAAGTTGATTCGAGATCTCGCTATCAACCCCTTGTCCTAAAAAAAGTAATCTTTCTCGATGAAGTCGGTTGATTAGGACAAAATTGTATCCCTTAGGAACCGTACATGCACCTTTGGATGCATACGGTTCAAAAAATCAAAATTGCGAAAAAAAAAAGCAATATGTCGATTCCAGCCCCTTTCCTTTTTCACTTTTTCATAGGAGGCTTTTTCTCATTTTCTAACTCCTAACAAAGGGACTGTTTCTTCTATTTTTCAAGAAAGATGAGTTTTGGCTCGCTTCCCTATAAAAAAGAATTTACTAAACTTATCGAACTAGCCTCTCCTTGATGTATTGTTTCATCGAGATTCGACCCAAATCACGATGTTATTTTCTTGTTCCTGAATGGGTCTCTTCAATTCTTTTAGGTTTATGCTCTACTCCGGGTAAAGATCTGCCCGATTTGTACATATAGGACAAATGCTCCCAATACCACCTCTTTTTGCTACGATTTCCTTATTTTGTTTTTTTTTTCAATTCATTTCATGTCTTCCGCTAAATATAAAAAAATTGTATTCATCATATTACTCGTACTCGATTGATTGGCAGTTTGCAATCGCTCATATGGTATATAAATAGGAATCCGTTATGATAAAAGTGGTAATCATACATATATCACCAATTGGGCATTTTGTGAACGGAGCCTGGATACTTCATTTTTTTGGTCCAACCAAGCCAACCATAAATTATTCTAATTGAGAATATTGATCCCCTAAAAAAATTGATCTAATTGTACTTCACGCTCCAAATTATTGATGGTTTAATCAATCTTTCTTGGGCGAAACAGAGGATATCTCGATCGAGGGAGAGAACGGAGGAATCCCATATGACCCAATATGTCTGACAAGTCGCACTATACGTCAACCCAAATAGCATCTTCCTCTCCAGGAGTCCGAAAAGGCACTTTTGGAACACCAATAGGCATTAAATGAAAGAATAAAGGGGTTAAGTACTATACTTCACTTTGATGTGGAAACGTAACAATGGGTTTATTCAGAATATTGCCGTTTATCATATTTTATCCATAGATTGGAAAGTTTATAGAGGAAGACAGAATGAATAAAGGAAAATTATTACGAATGGGTCGTTCGAATGATGAATAAGTATCTTTGCATTCGTTCATAGAAACCGGGACCAACCCCCCATTGCGTATTGGTACTTATCGGGTATAGAATAGATCTGCTTCTCTTTCTTCCTACGAACAAAATTGTTCCATCATTACCAATAGACTGGAATAAATATTAACCCTTGCTCCGAGATAATCCATTGAAAGGGGGAGGTCCATAGCATAGTCCAATGCGATAAAGTTAGCTAGTGTCTATTTTTCGTTGATAAAGAGGTATTTTCATGGGTTTACCTTGGTATCGTGTTCATACCGTCGTATTGAATGATCCCGGTCGGTTGCTTTCTGTCCATATAATGCATACAGCTCTAGTTTCTGGTTGGGCCGGCTCGATGGCTCTATATGAATTAGCAGTTTTTGATCCCTCTGACCCCGTTCTTGATCCAATGTGGAGACAAGGTATGTTCGTTATACCCTTCATGACTCGTTTAGGAATAACCAATTCATGGGGCGGTTGGAGTATCACAGGAGGGACTATAACGAATCCGGGTATTTGGAGTTACGAGGGTGTGGCCGGGGCACATATTGTGTTTTCTGGCTTGTGCTTCTTGGCAGCTATCTGGCATTGGGTCTATTGGGATCTAGAAATTTTCTGTGATGAACGTACAGGAAAACCCTCTTTGGATTTGCCCAAGATCTTTGGAATTCATTTATTTCTCTCAGGGGTGGCTTGCTTCGGGTTTGGGGCATTTCATGTAACAGGCTTGTATGGTCCTGGAATATGGGTATCCGACCCTTACGGACTAACTGGAAAAGTACAATCTGTAAATCCCGCGTGGGGCGTGGAAGGGTTTGATCCTTTTGTTTCGGGAGGAATAGCCTCTCATCATATTGCAGCAGGGACATTGGGTATATTAGCGGGTCTATTCCATCTTAGTGTCCGCCCGCCCCAACGTCTATACAAAGGATTACGTATGGGCAATATTGAAACTGTCCTTTCCAGTAGTATCGCTGCTGTCTTTTTTGCAGCTTTTGTTGTTGCTGGAACTATGTGGTATGGTTCAGCAACTACCCCGATCGAATTATTTGGTCCTACTCGTTATCAATGGGATCAGGGATACTTCCAGCAAGAAATATATCGGCGAGTTGGCACTGGGCTAGCCGAAAATCAAAGTTTATCAGAAGCTTGGTCTAAAATTCCCGAAAAATTAGCTTTTTATGATTACATCGGCAATAATCCAGCAAAGGGGGGATTATTCAGAGCGGGCTCAATGGACAACGGGGATGGAATAGCTGTTGGATGGTTAGGACACCCCGTCTTTAGAGATAAAGAAGGGCGTGAGCTTTTTGTACGTCGTATGCCTACTTTTTTTGAAACATTTCCAGTAGTTTTAGTAGACGGAGACGGAATTGTGAGAGCCGATGTTCCTTTTAGAAGGGCAGAATCGAAATATAGTGTCGAACAAGTAGGTGTAACTGTTGAGTTCTATGGTGGCGAACTCAATGGAGTCAGTTATAGTGATCCTGCTACTGTGAAAAAATATGCTAGACGTGCTCAATTGGGTGAAATTTTTGAATTAGATCGTGCTACTTTGAAATCTGATGGTGTTTTTCGTAGCAGTCCAAGGGGTTGGTTTACTTTTGGACATGCTTCGTTTGCTTTGCTCTTCTTTTTCGGACACATTTGGCATGGTGCTAGAACCTTGTTCAGAGATGTTTTTGCTGGTATTGACCCAGATTTGGATGCTCAAGTGGAATTTGGAGCATTCCAAAAACTTGGAGATCCAACTACAAAGAGACAAGTAGTCTGATACAACATTGCTCTAATATCTTTTCTTTTGCCTATATTTGATTTTTGTGATTTAACATAGGGTACCGGAGAAATATTGCTTTGAATCATCGCCTTTTCTTTGACCTTTCTTTATCTGGGAAATGATCCCAAATGAGCAGGTGTGGAAGCTATAATTGTAAACCACGATCGAATCTATGGAAGCATTGGTTTATACATTCCTCTTAGTCTCGACTCTAGGAATCATTTTTTTCGCTATCTTTTTTCGAGAACCG